TATAAATAGGAATAAAGAACGGCAATCTTTGATAATTTTGTCAGCATCTAATTGTTTTCAAATGGATCCATTCAATGATGGAAAATATTATAATGTGATAAAAGAATCAATTAAAAAAGATTCTCTAATTTCAATTAGGAATTCATTAGGACCTTTAGGAGCAGTCCCTCAAATTTTCAATTTTTATTCCTTTTCTCAGTTAATAACTCATAATCAGATCTCGATAACTAACTATTTGGAACTTGACACTTTAAAACAGACTTTTGAAGTATTTAACTATTATTTAATGGATGAAAACGAGAGGATTTTCAATTTCGATCCGTGTAGTAACATGGTTTTGAATACATTCAATTTGACTTGGTTTTTTCTCCATCATAATTATTATCATAATTATTGTGATGAAACACTCACAAGAATTAGCCTTGGACAGCTTATTTGTGAAAATGTATGTATAGCCAAAAATGGACCACACCTAAAATCGGGTCAAATTTTAATTGTTCAAGTGGATTCTGTAGTAATAAGATCAGCTAAGACTTATTTGGCCACTTCAGGAGCAACTGTTCATCTCCATTATGGAGAAATCATTTATGAAGGAGATACTTTAGTTACCTTTATATATGAAAAATCAAGATCTGGTGATATAACGCAGGGTCTTCCAAAAGTGGAACAAGTGTTAGAAGTGCGTTCGATTGATTCCATATCGATGAGCCTAGAAAAGAGAGTTGAGGGTTGGAACGAGCGTATAACAAGAATTCTTGGAATTCCTTGGGGATTCTTAATTGGTGCTGAACTCACTATAGTGCAAAGCCGTATTTCTTTAGTTAATAAAATCCAAAAGGTTTATCGATCCCAGGGGGTGGAGATCCATAATAGACATATAGAAATTATTGTACGTCAAATAACATCAAAAGTATTGGTTTCAGAAGACGGAATGTCTAATGTTTTTTTACCTGGAGAACTAATTGGAGTATTGCGAGCGGAACGAACGGGGCGTGCTTTGGAAGAACCGATCTATTACCGAGCTATATTATTGGGAATAACGAAAGCATCTCTAAATACGCAAAGTTTCATATCCGAAGCAAGTTTTCAAGAAACTGCTCGAGTTTTGGCAAAAGCCGCTCTCCGAGGTCGTATAGATTGGTTGAAAGGTCTGAAAGAAAATGTTGTCCTAGGAGGGATGATACCCGTTGGTACCGGATTCAAAGGATTAGCGCATCGCTCGAGACAACATAATAACATTCCTTTGGAAATTAAAAAGAAGAATTTATTCGAGGGGGAAATGAGAGATATTTTGTTCCACTACAGAGAATTATTCGATTTTTGCATTTCAAAGAATTTAACTGGTATATCAGAACAATCATTTCTGGGATTTTAAAATTTCTAAGAGCAGATTCATCCTGTTACCTATCTGCAGTCATTTGATTTGGTAATAATAATAAAGATAATAACGAATAGAAATAAATGAATAATGGCTTGGATCGTGTATCAACGGCCCATCCCCGGTAGAGGTAGAAGATAAGGTTTCATTGGAACAATTTTTTATTTCTATTTCAGGGTACCTCATCTCTTAAAAAAAAAAGAGAGGAAGTGTGGGGAGAAATGACAAGAAGATATTGGAACATCCATTTGGAAGAGATGATGGAAGCAGGCGTTCATTTTGGTCATGGTACTAAGAAATGGAATCCTAGAATGGCACCTTATATCTCATCAAAGCGTAGAGGTATTCATATTATAAATCTTACTCGAACTGCTCGTTTTTTATCAGAAGCTTGTGATTTAGTTTTTGATGCAGCAAGTATGGGAAAACAATTCTTAATTGTTGGTACCAAAAATAAAGCAGCTGATTTAGTAGTACGGGCTGCAATAAGTGCCCGGTGCCACTATGTTAATAAAAAGTGGCTCGGTGGTATGTTGACGAATTGGTCCACTACAGAAACTAGACTTCAGAAGTTCAGGGACTTGAGAACGGAACAAAAGACGAAGAGACTCAACCGTCTTCCGAAAAGAGATGCCGCTATGTTGAAGAGACAATTATCTCACTTACAAACATATCTGGGCGGGATTAAATATATGACAGGTTTACCCGATATTGTAATAATCGTTGATCAGCAAGAAGAATACAGGGCTCTTGAAGAATGTATCACTTTAGGAATTCCAACGATTTGTTTAATTGATACAAATTGTGACCCAGATCTCCCAAATATTTCGATTCCAGCGAATGATGACGCTATAGCTTCAATTCGATTAATTCTTAACAAATTAGTATTTGCAATTTGTGAGGGCCATTCAAGCTCTATACGAAATCCTTGATTAATAATAAGATAAATCTATTTTTGTAGGACGTCCTAGATTTATTGAATTGGTTACTATTCCTGAATCGCACAAAAGAGATAAAAATAATTAGGGATATTGTAATAAGTTGGTATCAAAAAAATATACAACTCAAGGCAAGTCTAAAATAAAAAAAAAAAGACGGTCGAATCAAAATAATTTTTTTTTTAAGTTCTATTTCTTTCAGGGGGCAATATGAATGTTCTTTTATGTTCTATCAACACACTAAAGGGGTTATACGATATATCTGGTGTCGAGGTCGGCCAACATTTCTATTGGCAAATAGGAGGTTTCCAAGTTCATGCCCAAGTACTTATTACTTCTTGGGTTGTAATTGCTATCTTATTAGGTTCATCTATTATAGCTGTTCGGAATCCACAAACCATTCCTACTGACGGTCAGAATTTATTCGAATATGTCCTTGAATTCATTCGAGACGTGAGCAAAACTCAGATTGGAGAAGAATATGGTCAATGGGTTTCCTTTATTGGAACTATGTTTCTGTTTATTTTTGTTTCGAATTGGTCAGGGGCTCTTTTACCGTGGAAAATCATACAGTTACCTCATGGAGAGTTAGCCGCACCCACAAATGATATAAATACTACCGTTGCTTTAGCTTTACTCACATCAGTAGCATATTTTTATGCGGGTCTTACAAAAAAGGGATTAGGTTATTTCGGTAAATACATTCAACCAACTCCAATTCTTTTACCCATTAATATCTTAGAAGATTTCACAAAACCTTTATCACTTAGTTTTCGACTTTTCGGAAATATATTAGCTGATGAATTAGTAGTTGTTGTTCTTGTTTCTTTAGTACCTTCAGTAGTTCCTATACCTGTTATGTTCCTTGGATTATTTACAAGTGGTATTCAAGCTCTTATTTTTGCAACTTTAGCTGCAGCTTATATAGGCGAATCCATGGAGGGTCATCATTGATTAGTTTTAGAAATTGTTTAGCTCAAGTCAATGTATACATGGCTCAAGACAATCTATTTAGGGAATCAAACTAGAAAAATAATATATAAATAAGGAAAATATATAAGATCTAGAGAGTAATAGGAAAAAAAAGGAAAGGATTTACAAAAAAAGAGATGAAAAAAAAAAAAATGGAAGAATGACAGGAGTATAGTATGGATTCACAAAAACTACGTGGATGGATAGGAACTAAAAAAAAAGATATTCAAATAGTTCTGATGATTCAATCATATTATTACTTCAATTCGGAGTTTTTAGTTACTTCGACTGTATAAATCTTAGCGATGGAATAATAAGTTATAATTCATTGGTTGATTGTATCATTAACCATTTCTTTATTTTGGTGTGAGGAACTTATCATGAATCCACTTATTTCTGCCGCTTCCGTTATTGCTGCTGGGTTGGCCGTAGGGCTTGCTTCTATTGGGCCTGGGATTGGTCAAGGTACTGCTGCGGGCCAAGCTGTAGAAGGGATTGCAAGACAACCTGAGGCGGAGGGAAAAATACGAGGGACTTTATTGCTTAGTCTGGCTTTTATGGAAGCTTTAACCATTTATGGATTGGTTGTAGCATTAGCACTTTTATTTGCAAATCCTTTTGTTTAATTTGAATCCTAAAAAAAAACAAACACTATGTATTTTTTTTATTTCTTTGAACTTTCTGTTCGTGCTTTTTCTAATTTTATGAACCTTTCACTCTTACAATTATTTATTCGTTGGTACAATACCCTATGTATGGGGAGAGACTTATTTGTGGATGAGGAATTAGCATAGTGACGCTTTCCTCTTCTTAATTCAAGGTTCAATGGAACTCGTTTTAGAAATTGTTCCAACAAAGGAAAAGCAATTGACATCAAACTTGGTACCTAATTCGAATCTAATAAGTATCGTTCTTATTGTTTTTTGGAAATTGTCAATTGAAAAAGAGGAAGTTAAAAAGAAACATATAAATAAATAAAAAATAGATAATTCATTTTATTTAGAAAAGGAGATAATATGAAAAATATAACCGATTCTTTCATTTCCTTGGGTTACTGGCCATCCGCGGGGAGTTTCGGATTTAATACTGATATTTTAGCAACAAATCCAATAAATCTAAGTGTAGTGCTTGGTGTATTGATTTTTTTTGGAAAGGGAGTGTGTGCGAGTTGTTTATTTCAAGAATAGGTTGTATATAACCAACTGTACTTTTCTCGTTATAACTACGAAAAAAAAAAGTGCATCATCTCGCGAATTACTTATGACTAAATTTTAAAATCATATTGAAGAACCATAGCATTTCGTCATTCATTGGTAAATCCACTTTGATCCTCTACGAACCAATAATGGGGGACCATTAACATGGTTAAAGCTAAACCGTTTGTTTTAAGTCCGGGCACAGGATGGTACGCTTTCTACTATATATGTTAATATTTTACTACAGAATTTATTTTTTCGATATATAACACTCATGTCGATAAAATGATTTGAACCTTTCATTTTTTTTTGATAATTTTATTGGAAAAAATGGCAAAAATAAGGATTCCTCCCCTTTTTTTATCCAATGCTGAATCGATGACCTATGTATAAAGTAATAAAAATTCTTTGGATTTGAAGAAAACAAAAAAGAAACAACTTTGCTGACAATTTATTGTTTGATCAGAAGAGTCCTCTGAATATTCTGGTCTTGGATTAGTGATCAATTGTGATATT